ACTATTTCTGCATCTCCCTGACCAAATCCACCCACATTAGGATTACTTGTTAATGGTTGATCAAGTTTGATAGATTCGCCCTCTGAAACACGAAGTTCTGGTCCTGGAGGGATAATATCAACCACTTGGCGTCCATCCAATGCATCCGTTATGGTTATTTCGTACCCCCCTTTTTCTTTTCGTATGATTTTGCTTACTATACCCGCTGCTGTAGCATTATAAACCGTATTGTTACTTTTTGTCCCGTCGGGATAAATCTGGCCCCTTCCCCTGTTACCACCTACGTATATTGGGTATTTTAAGAAGTGAACATCTTTATTAGTCGCGGGATCCGGGGAAAGAATAGGAAAAGTGATTTCACTATATTTCTTACCAGGAACAGGCCCTATCACAAGAATATTTTTTTTAGTGGGGCCGTAATTCTGAAAAGATAGATTGCCTATCTTTTCTTTCATCTCGGCAGAAATACGACTGAGGGGGGCTAATTCAAACCCTTCCGGTAAAATAAGAACGGCCCCTACATTCAACCCCCCCTTTTTACCATTAGCAAGAACTTGTTTCAGTTGCATATCATAAGGAATTCTAACAACTGCTTCAAACACAGTATCAGGAAGTACCGCTTGCGGAACCTCAATATCCACAGGTTTATTAGCTAAATGGCAATTGGCGCATACAATACGACCAGTGGCTTCTCGTGGATTTTCAAAACCCTGCTGCGCAAAAATGGGATATGCATTTGAAATGGAGGCCCGAGTTATTATATATATCATGAGTGATACGGAAATGAATCGAGTAATCTCTTCCTTTATCGAAGAAAAAGTATTTCTAATTTGCATGGTCCAATCGTTGATCCCGAAAATTTCTACAATAAAATTGGGTAGGTCGCTAGTATAGTTCCCTATCCACGATTTTGCTATTTACTGAAATAATTTTACTGGAATATAGGAGGAATCCTCTGAATGGGTAGAAAGAGTAAGGTAAGTACGACCTGGAATGCTTTGCTTAGGTACAAAGTAAGAAACATTCTAATTGACTCGTTTTTCAGTCATTCATTGAATGATAAATCACTACAAGTGACGGAGATACACGATTTAAATAAAGGAAAATCCAATATTTGAAAATTGTATCTAGAATGACTGGAAAAGTGGAAACAAGACCAGATATAATTTGATCATTATGAAAAAATCCAAAATCGTTATAGACATAGCCAATCATTAGTTCCCAACCGTGGGGCGAATGGAATCCGATACATAAATCGGTTACTAAAAGAATGGAAAAGGCTTTTATTGTGTCACTTAAATTATATAGGAATTCTTGAACCCAAGAATTAAGAAAAACAAGTTCTTCATTACCCAGAATAGAATAAGCACTTAGAATAACGAAACAGATTAGATTTGTCGAGAAGTGCAAAATTGTATGGATATGCTCCTCATCGTGTATCTTGATCAATTGGATTGTTTCTTTGTGGAGCCCCATACGAAACTTTTGTAGATGTCTTTCCGGGAATTCCTTTACCATTTCATCCAAGAGAAATAGCTCCTCTAATTCTATGAATTTTTCTAGAATACTCTTTTCTTGAATATCGTTCAAAAAAGTTTCGGATTGCCTAGTATTCCACCAATTAGTAACCCAAGATTCTAGACTTTTATTAAATGAGAGAGTGATCCACCGGGGCAAAAAGACTACAAATACTATAAATGAAAGATATCGAAGGGGAATAGATGCGCTCTTTTTTGTCATTTTTTCATCTGTGAATTGTCACCTCATTCGTTGACTCTATGCGATCTAATATTTCTATCAAGCATAAGTTCTATTATAAGGTATCGCGCCTATTAATTATTAATTTATTAATCGAGCCCCCATTTTTTAGTTGTGATTCAGAGGTTAGTCCTTGAATCTAGTGTAGAAAAAATACAGAAATAGAAGAAGAATCCACTTCGAATTCGAATTCAAATGAAGAAATAATAAAAAAATAGATTGTTTCCAGATATCTTAATTGATCAAATATTCGAAGTAATTACTCCTCTTTGATGAATGCCCGAAAGATTCAAATAAAGATTCCAATAATGAATATTTTTCGGATTTCGAAATGAAAGAACTCCCTGTTTATTAAAAAAGAAAATATCAAATATTTCGAAAAAAAAATTGACAGACAAAAACAAAAAAGGTTTCGTTTTATATTATGAACGCCACGTACACGTTTGCCTTGCTTTTGCCCCACGAGGCGTTCTGAAGAAACTTTAATTAAGTAAGTTATGCTTATAGAAAAAAGAGGATTCTTAGGGGTTTTCCTCTTGCTGAGAAAGCATTTTTTTGCAGTTTCTTTTTTCAAAATACTTCAATAGGTACACGCAAGAAATAGGCCAATTCCGCAGCCTTTTGCTCAATTTCCTGTGGAGTCAAATTCTCATCAGTACGAGTCAAGGGAACGTCTCCCAGGCCTCTGATTTCCATATAAAGGACACGGCGAGCATAAATACCCTCTTTTACTTCTATTCTGATGGACTGAATATCTTTCATAAGGAATCGTAAAAAGATGCGGCGATTTTTTCCAGGAAATCCCCAACGAAAAATGCACACTATTCCTTCTTTTCTATCAAATCGATCATAACCGCTACCTACATTCCATGTAATTGTGCACCACAAATAGGAACTAATAAAGAGACCCGCGATCCCATAGAAAGACATTACGATCCCTTGTGGGAAAAAAAGGATTTGTTGAGACGGAAAGAAGGATATCAAATTCTTATCAAGATAACTAGAAATTCCAACCAATAAGAATCCTAATGAACCTAAAAAAAGGATAAACGCCCAGCAGAAATTACTTGTTTTGCGAGATCCTGCTATAAATTCTATCCATATATATTCTGATCGCCAACTCATACATAGTAGATCCAGTTGCATTTTATGGAATAACAAAAAAAATTGCACTTTACTTTTTTTTCCGAAGTAACTCTCATCAACTAGTACTATTCTGATGTGAACTTTTAGTAGTAATTAATCGAATTGGTTAGATATAATAAAATAAAAGCATCCCCTTCATATGATTCCCTATCAATAGCTACATACATATGGATAGATTTACTTTAATTTCAGACATGAGTTTGGATCCCAGCCTATTTTTTTTTTAATTGCTAGAATTCGTCTGTCCATATATCATGTTTACGCATGTATAAGATCTTTTTCATTTATGTTCGGAGAAAGCCACCCGTTATTCTTATACAATATTCTACTAAATGGATATCCTTGTTCGCTAAGTCTTGAAAAAAAAAAACTAGATGAGATTTGACCACATCAGATTTAAAAAATCTTTTTTTTTTGAACATGAAGAGATAAAGAGGCCATTGCAATTGCCGGAAATACTAGGCCCACTAAAGGCACAAAAAGGGAGGGTAAGTTGTTGAGAATTGTCATAGAATGGGGTACCTCGATTTAATATTTGTACCTGTTATTGTTATAAGGATATCTTATAATAATTATAATTCATATTATAATTCGTATATTAGTATACTAAGTATATCGAAGTGAGTATATAGAATAAGTGCAAGCAATGTCGAACTAAATAAACGGACTTATTCATCTTTCTACATGAAATAGATGTATGTATGATAATCCACTTTCTTTATTATTCTTACTTCTTTTATTTTTATTCTTATATTGTTCTTATCTTCTTCTTCTAATTTCTTTTTTAATAAAAAAAGAGTCTTTTAAAAATTTAAAAATCTCTGAAAGATTCGTTAGAATCCGACCCAAGAGCAGGAATTCTTATAAAAAGGGGACTTCTTGGGAGATATAGAAAGATGCAAGATTCTATATTTTCTATATTTGAAATATATACATATAGAAGAGGCGAACAGAACACGAAATTCGTTTTATTTGCCTTGCCTCCTAATTCGAAGGAAGAACTCGCTGTTTATGTTGTTGTTTTTTTACCGATATTGCTAATCAGCAATATCGGTAAAAAACAACAATTATCCGCATGATTCTTTCTACAATTAAAGCTTATGTCACCAAATAAAAATTCATTTTTTCGGTTTTTTTATTTTGATTCTGATAAACTAACTAACTAGTTGTTCGCCACAAAAAAAAGTTGAACTCAAGACTCTACTTGACTCTACTTGATTGAATTTTTATTGAAAGGAAAAAAGGCGTGGAGCTGAAATAGCTCACTCAGAACACCTTTTAAAGGGTTACGTGGTACGATTGGATCGAATAAGCCCTTATGGAATAAATATTCAGCCGCTTGTGAACCTTCAGGTACTGTCTTATTCAATGTTTGTTCAATTACTCTTTTACCCGCAAATGCAATATAGGCATTGGGTTCGGCAATAATGATATCCCCCAACATACCAAAACTAGCTGTTACTCCACCAGTAGTAGGAGATGTAAGAATTGATACATAGAATAACTTTTTATTTGATTGATAATCATATAAAGCAGAAGATATTTTAGCCATTTGCATCAAGCTCAAACTTCCTTCTTGCATGCGTGCCCCTCCGGAAGCACACACTAGAATAAGAGGTAAAAGTTTATTGGTAGCATACTCGATCAAACGGGTGATTTTCTCGCCTACTACGGATCCCATACTACCCCCCATAAACTGAAAATCCATAACCCCAATTGCGACGGGAATCCCGTTTAGTTGACCTGTACCTGTTTGAACAGCCTCTGTTAATCCTGTTTTTTTTTGATAAGAATCAATACGATCTTTATAAGGTTCCTCTTCTGAATGAAATTCAATGGGATCCAGAGAAACCATGCCGTCATCCATCGGATCCCAAGTACCTGGATCAACCGAAAGTTCGATTCTATCTGAACTACTTATTTTCAAATAATATTCGCATTGTTCACAAATATTCATTTTTGACTTCAAAAATTTCTTATAATTTAATCCATAACAATTTTCACATTGAACCCACAAATGCCTGTATTTTTGAGTTACATCGAGATTATTCGAACTTTTTCTTATAGTTAAATCACTACCATTCGTACTAGTTTTT